GCTGGGAGAATACGACGAAAATGTAAGAGGGGAGCATGCATTTCGTTCACGAAAAGCCAAACGTTTAGTGGTTTCTGTTGATCACCAGACAAAAGAGGATGTGACTTTGCCACGTTATTTAGAACAATCGGATTTTCGTCGATATATAATCAAAGGTTCCATGCGCGCACAAAGACGTAAAACCTTTATTTGTAAACCGGTTCAAGCAAATGCCCATTCCCCTCTTTTTTTGGACAGAATAGACAAACCCTTTTATTTGTCTTTTGATATTTCCGGGCTAATGAAAATAATTTTTAGAAATTGGATGTGGAAAAATAACGACCAAAAAGTTTCTGGTTATACAAACGAAAGGCCAAGAAAATTGGATAAAAAAACAAAAAAGAAGCCCAAAAAAGAAAGATACACAAGACAAGAAAGGGTACGTATAAAACAAGCAGAGGGCTGGGATAAGCGTTTCCTTACTCGAGTACTAAGAAGCTCTATGTTAGTAATCCAATCGATTCTTAGAAAATATATTCTATTACCTTCATTGATAATAGCTAAAAATTTGGTTCGCATACTATTATTCCAAGATCCCGAGTGGTCGGAGGATTTTAAGGATTGGAGTCGGGAAATTTATGTTAAATGCACTTATAGTGGTGTTAATTTATCTGAAACAGAATTTCCGAAAAACTGGTTAACAGAAGGTATTCAGATAAAGATATTATTCCCTTTTCGCCTGAAACCCTGGCACAGATCTAAGATACAATCCCCTCATAAAGATGCAAAAAGTGAAGCTGATTTTTGTTTTTTAACGGCTTTGGGATTGGAAACTGAAATGCCCTTTGGTTCTCCCCGAAAACGGCGTTCCTTTTTTGAACCCATTTTTAAAGAACTAAAAAAAAAAATTATAAAATTGAAAACTAAGTCTTTTATAGTTTTAAGGGTTTTCAAAGAAGGAAAAATAAAAGAACTTTCAAAAATAAACTTGAGAGAAATCGATGAATTGGTTGAAACTCAAAAAAATTCGATACTCAGTAATCAGAAGATTCACGAATCGTCTATTGAAATTCTATCTATGGATTGGCCAAATTTCTCCCGGACCGAAAAAAAAATGACAGATCTGACTAATAGAACAAGCAGAATACGAAATCAAATATATAAAATTACAAAAGAAAATCAAAAAGTATCGCTAACTCAAGAAACAAATATTAGTTCGAACAAAACAACTTATTCTGCTAAAATATTAGACTCATCAAAAAAGATTTGGCAGATATTCAAAAAAAGAAATACTCGATTAACCCGTAAATCCTATTTTTATCTAAAATTTTTTATTGAAAAGCTATACAGAAATTTTTTTCTATCTACCCTTACTATTCCAAGAATCAATGCAAAACCTTTTAGTGAATCAACAAGAAAAAAAATGAAAATTATTGAGAAAAACATTCACAATAATGAAGAAAATCCGGAAATAATTAATAAAACAAATCAAAATAGAATTCACTTTATTTCGACTGTCAAAAAATCACTTTCGAAGATTAGTAATAAGAATTCAAAGATTTCTTGTAATTTATCGTCTTTTTCACAATCCCAAGCGTATGTATTTTACAAATTGTTACAAGCCCCAAATTTTAACTTTTCTAATTTAAGACCTGTTCTTCAATATCACGGAACATCTCTATTTCTTAAGAATGAAATAAAGGATTTTTTTGAAAAACACGGAATAGTTAATTACCAATTAAGACATAAACCTTTTTGGAATTTTGGAAGGAATCCATGGAAAAACTGGTTAAGCGGTCATTCTCAATATGATTTCTCTCGGATTAAATGGGCTAGATTAGTACGACAAGAATGGCGAAATAAAGCCAATCAACACTGTATGGCTCAAAATCCAAATTTAACTAAAAGAGATTCATATGAAAAAAACGGATTAACTCATTGCGAAAAACAACATTTTTTTGAAGCAGACTCATTACGTAATCAAAAATCGAATTTTAAAAAACACTATAGATATGATCTTTTATCATATAAATTGATTAATTATGAAGATAAGAAAGACTCATATATTGATAGATTACTAGGCCAAGTAAATAATAAAGAAGAGTATTATTATAATTACAATATAAAGAAAGGAAAATTATTTGCTATGCTGGGAGGTATCCTTATCAATAATTATCTAGGAGAAGATGATATTATGGATATGGAAAAATTCTTGTATAGAAAATATTTTGATTGGAGAATTCTTACTTTTTGTCTTAGAAATAAGGTCAATATTGAAGCCTGGGTTGATATGGATACTGGTACCAGCAGTAATCAAAATACTAAGATTAGGTCCGATAATTATAAAAAAATTGATGCAATTAATAAAAGAGGTCCCTTTTATCTTACAATTCATCAAGATGAAGAAATTAACCCATCCAACCAAAAAGGAACACTTTTTGATTGGATGGGAATGAATGAAGAAGTACTAAGTTGTCCTATATCAAACCTGGAGCCTTGGTTCTTTCCAGAATTTGTGCTACTTTTTAATGCATATAGAAGGAAACCATGGATCATACCAATCAAATTACTTCTTTTCAATTTTCATGGAAATGGTAAGAAAATTCTAACCGGAAAGAACGAAGCGGATCTTTTTATATCATCCACTCAAAAAGAAGATCTTGAATTATCGAATCAAAGTAAAGAAGAAAAAGAACTCGCAGACCAAGGAAATCCGGGATCGGATGCCCAAAAGCAAGTAAGTCTTGGATCAGTTCTCTCAAACCAAGAAAAAGATGTTGAAGAAAATTATACGAGATCGGACATGAAAAAACGTATAAAGAAAAAGCAATACAAGAGAGAAAGAGAAGCACAGCTTGATTTCTTCCTAAAAAAATATTTGTGTTTGCAGTTGAGATGGAGAGGTACTGTTTCTTTCAGGGAAAAAATACTCAATGATATGAAAGTCTATTGTCACCTGGTTCGACTGATAAATCCTAGCGACGTTACTATAGCCTCTATTCAAGGAGGAGAAATTTGTTTGGCTATTTTGATCACTAAGAAGGATTTCGCTCTTAGAGAATTGACGAAAGGGGGAATGCTTATTATTGAACCCCGTCGTTTGTCTGTAAAAAATGATGGCCAATTTTTTATATATCAAATCGTAGGTATTTCATTGGTTCATAAGAATAAGCGCAAAATTACTAAAAGATACCGCGAAAAAGGCTATGTTGATAAAAAAAATTTTGATGAATTCATTGCAAAACAGCAAAAAATGACTGGAAATAGAAACAAAAATCATTATGATTTGCTTGTTCCTGAAAATATTTTATTCCCTAAACGTCGTAGAGAATTAAGAACTCTAATTTGTTTCAATTCGAAGAATCAAAACGGTATGCAGAGAAATCCAGTATTTTGTACTAACGGAAAAATCGGGGGTCACATTTTGGATAAAAACAAAGATCTTTCTAGAGAGAAAAATCAACTAATTAAATTAAAGTTCTTTATTTGGCCCAATTCTCGATTAGAAGATTTAATTTGTATGAATCGCTATTGGTTTAGTACCAATAATGGGAGTCGTTTCAGTATGGTAAGGATACATATGTATCCACGATTGAAAATTCGTTAATAGTGTACTTTTCCTATCTATCATGTCCCATGTTTAGGATATGAAATATCTATCATGTCCCATGTTTAGGATATGAAAACAAAGAAATGTATACATGTCTTATCGTCCATTCCAGTCTGATACAAGATACCAATTAAATGGCGTACATATTAATTAGATCCATAAATGAATCAAAAAGCTATTTTTTTTAGGTCCAATTTTTCTCTTTTGCAGAAATATACCATCCTTTTGAATCCCTAATCAAATTGAAAATTGGATTGATTATTGATATTGATTTTCTAGCAAGTTCATAACGAACTTAAGATGATTGTGTATATCAAATTCAAGTAACTAGTATTATTATTACTGATCAGTAAAATTCATCTTAAAAAAAGGAGGGTGAGGGGTTTCGTTTTATGGTAAAAAATTCATTCGTCTCAGTTATGGTTCAAGAAAAAAAAGAAGAAAACTGTGGATCGGTTGAATTTCAAGTATTCCGTTTCACTAATAAGATACGGAGACTTACTTCACATTTAGAATTGCACAGAAAAGACTATTTATCTCAAAGGGGTTTACGGAAAATTTTGGAAAAACGCCAACGTTTGCTAGCTTATTTGTCAAAGAAAAATAGAGTACGTTATAAAGAATTAATTAGTAAGTTGAATATTCGGGAGTCAAAAAATCGTTAATTAAAAAAAATTTTCGAATTATTTGATTTTGAATCTTGATGAACTTCTTGTTGTTTTCAACAATTCATGTAAGAATGAATCGAGGAAAAATCTATGAGTATACTAGCTACAGAAAAAGAATTTATGATAGTCAATATGGGACCTCACCACCCATCAATGCACGGTGTTCTTCGTCTCATCGTTACTCTAGATGGTGAAGATGTTATTGACTGTGAACCAATATTGGGTTATTTACACCGAGGTATGGAAAAAATTGCGGAAAACCGAACAATTATACAATATCTGCCTTATGTAACCCGTTGGGATTATTTAGCAACTATGTTCACCGAAGCAATAACTGTAAATGGACCCGAACTGTTGGGAAATATTCAAGTACCCAAAAGGGCCAGCTATATCAGAGTCATTATGTTGGAGTTGAGTCGTATAGCTTCCCATCTGTTATGGCTTGGCCCTTTTATGGCAGATATTGGCGCACAGACTCCTTTCTTCTATATTTTCAGAGAAAGAGAATTAGTATATGATCTGTTCGAAGCTGCCACCGGTATGAGGATGATGCATAATTATTTTCGTATCGGAGGAATAGCAGCTGATTTACCTCATGGTTGGATAGATAAATGTTTGGATTTCTGCGATTATTTTTTAACGGGGGTTGGTGAATATCAAAAACTTATTACGCGAAACCCTATTTTTTTAGAACGAGTTGAAGGAGTAGGCATTCTTGGTGGAGAAGAAGCAATAAATTGGGGTTTATCCGGACCAATGCTACGAGCGTCTGGAATAGAATGGGATCTTCGTAAAGTTGATCATTATGAGTGTTATGACGAATTTGATTGGGAAGTCCAGTGGCAAAAAGAAGGAGATTCATTAGCTCGTTATTTAGTCCGAATCGGTGAAATGACGGAATCTGTAAAGATTCTTCAACAGGCTTTAGAAGGAATTCCGGGAGGACCCTATGAAAATTTAGAAATCCGATGTTTTGATAGAGAAAACGATCCAGAAGGGAATGATTTTGAAGATCGATTCATTAGTAAAAAGCCTTCTCCCACCTTTGAATTGACGAAACAAGAACTTTATGTGAGAGTAGAAGCCCCAAAAGGAGAATTGGGAATTTTTCTGATAGGAGATCAAAGTGGTTTTCCTTGGAGATGGAAAATTCGCCCACCGGGTTTTATCAATTTGCAAATTCTTCCTCAGTTAGTTAAAAGAATGAAATTGGCTGATATTATGACAATATTAGGTAGTATAGATATCATTATGGGGGAAGTTGATCGTTGAAATGATAATTGATACAACAGAAGTACAAGATATCAATTCTTTTTCCAGAGTGGAATCCCCTCAAGAGGTCTATGGGATCGTGTGGGTGCTTGCCCCTATTTCGACTCCTGTAGTAGCAATCACAATAGGTGTCCTAGTAATTGTGTGGTTAGAAAGAGAAATATCTGCAGGAATACAACAACGTATTGGGCCTGAATACGCCAGTCCCTTGGGAATTCTTCAAGCTTTAGCAGATGGAACAAAACTACTTTTCAAAGAAAACCTTCTTCCATCTAGAGGAAATAGTAGTTTATTCAGTATTGGACCATCTATAGCAGTCATAGCAATTCTACTAAGTTATTCAGTAATTCCTTTTAGTTATAACTTTGTTTTAGCTGACCTCAATATCGGTATTTTTTTATGGATTGCCATTTCAAGTATTGCCCCCATTGGACTTCTTATGTCAGGATATGGATCAAATAATAAATATTCCTTTTTAGGTGGTCTGCGAGCTGCTGCTCAATCGATTAGTTATGAAATACCATTAACTTTATGTGTTTTATCAATATCTCTACGTGCGATTCGCTAAAACCTAAGCTTTTCGTTTTCCTATTGTTTTGCTTTTCGTTCGAGAAAAAAAAAGAACTTGAATAGAAATCTTCCGTTTTTTATTCATTTATTTATTCTTTAGATTAATAAATTAGGTTAATAAACGAAATTTGATAGTTATATATGAGTGAAAGAAAACAACTTTCAAATTCGCAGTACAAGTGGCTTAAGTCTCATTTCCTATGTACAAGCGTTAAGGGGAAGTAAAAAAAAGTCAAAGTGGAGGAAGCCTCTTACCCCAAGATTGGTTGATTGGTCATCCTAGCTTGAAGCGGGCTCAAAAGACCAACCCTATGGAATTTTCATTAGCGTTTGTATGTATTACAATAGATATATATTACGGGGGTTGAAAACAAAAAATGGGTGGATAGGAAGGAACACCAAAATACGCACAACGGGTTAGTAATGTAGATTATGTCAATTATCTAAAAGGATACTTCTGCATAACATAAAAAGAATCGTAAATGGGGCTTTAAGTTGGTAGAAATGATCAGGCAGTACTCCCCACACCACAATTCCGATCCAGAGTATGCTCCTATCCGCCAGTTAAAGAAATAACTATCAGGAACGAAATAATCCTTTACCCCTTTGTTAAGCACCCTTTTCTCTCAGAAAGAAGAAGAGGAACAAAAAAAATAGAAAAAATACAATTACAATAGAAAACGATCCTTTTAATCCTTTTATTCTTTCTTTCATATATTGATAGAAATCAAATTCGTGTCATGATTCATGAACTAGTGTAATGTCTAATTCTTTTTCGTAATCGAAACTAAAAGGATGGGTTGAAATATCTATTGATATTTCTACAAGGAGTATTTTATTGAGGGGTTGATTAAGTTATTACTCAACACAGCAAAATTGAAATTCTTAAAGGATGAGATTAATTCCGAAATACTGTTTTTTTTATCCTTAGAGCAGACAGAATTCCTGTGGTATAATTGGGGATCCTCCGCTAGATTTTGATTTTGACTTTCTCTATCCTATAACCATATCAAGATAACTAATACTGGTCCGGTCCTTACATTTATTTGTGGCCCTGAGGAGCCGTATGAGGTGAAAATCTCATGTACGGTTTTGTAATAGCGATGGGAACCGTAATGTTACCACCGACTATGATTATCTAACAGTTCAAGTACAGTTGATATAGTTGGGGCACAATCAAAATATGGTTTTTGGGGGTGGAATTTGTGGCGTCAACCTATAGGGTTTATCGTTTTTCTAATTTCTTCCCTAGCGGAATGCGAGAGATTACCTTTTGATTTACCAGAAGCAGAAGAAGAACTAGTAGCAGGTTATCAAACCGAATATTCAGGAATAAAATTTGGTTTATTTTACGTTGCTTCCTATCTAAATCTATTAGTTTCCTCATTATTTCTAACAGTTCTTTACTTGGGGGGTTGGAATCTTTCCATTCCCTACATATTTGTTCCTGAGCTATTTGAAATAAATAAAGCGGATGGAATCTTTGGAACGACAATTGGTGTCTTTATTACATTAGCTAAAACTTATTTGTTCTTGTTCGTTCCGATTACAACAAGGTGGACTTTACCGAGACTAAGAATGGACCAACTATTAAATCTTGGCTGGAAATTTCTTTTACCTATTTCTCTCGGTAATCTATTATTAACAACTTCTTCCCAACTCCTTTCGCTATAAAGAAAAAAGGAATAGAATATTCACTACTTGTCTCAAACAAGAGAAAGAAACTCAAATTATTCATAGATATTCACGATATGTTCCCTATGGTAACTGGTTTCATGAATTATGGTCAACAAACAATACGAGCTGCAAGGTACATTGGTCAAAGTTTCATGATTACTTTATCCCAAGCAAATCGTTTACCTGTAACTATTCAATATCCTTATGAAAAATTAATCACATCGGAGCGTTTTCGCGGTCGAATCCATTTTGAATTTGATAAATGTATTGCTTGTGAAGTATGCGTTCGCGTATGTCCTATAGATCTGCCTGTTGTTGATTGGAAATTTGAAACAGATATTCGAAAGAAACGATTGCTTAATTACAGTATTGATTTTGGAATTTGTATTTTTTGTGGTAACTGCGTTGAGTATTGTCCAACAAATTGTTTATCAATGACTGAAGAATATGAACTTGCTACTTACGACCGTCACGAATTGAATTATAATCAAATTGCTTTAGGTCGTTTACCAATGTCAGTCATTGACGATTTTACAATTCGAACAGTGTTGAATTCGCCTCAAAGAAAAAATGGAAAAAATGACTAAACCTTTTAATTTCGAATTACTAAGGTTCCTTTTTGGTATATTTGGTATTTTGGTATATTTGGTATAAAGGAATAAGGTTTTTTTCTTTGCTTGGTCAATAACTCCAAATCCCAACTATTGATTGGTTGATGAGAAGGACAACTTAATTTGTATTGAAATAATATATAGACCGAAGCTTTTTCGAACTATATATATATAGCTTCAATTATATATAGCTTCAATTTCAAATTGCCATTTCGAATAAAGAAAAGAAGGAAATTTATCCAATAACTGTATACGTATCCGTACCAATTCCCACTTAATAGATTCGAATTTAATTCAATTGGAATTGGGAATGTCTCATAAAAAAAAATTTCCTGGTCGGTTCAATAAGTTCATGAAAAAGATTTCGATTTATTTATCTCTTATTTTAACATAATGGATTTGCCTGGACCAATACATGATTTTCTTTTAGTTTTTCTGGGATCAGGTCTTATATTAGGAGGTCTGGGAGTGGTATTATTTACTAACCCGATTTATTCTGCCTTTTCCTTGGGATTGGTTCTTGTTTGTATATCCTTATTCTATATTCTAGCAAATTCCCATTTTGTAGCTGCCGCGCAGCTCCTTATTTACGTGGGAGCTGTAAATGTTTTAATCATATTTGCTGTAATGTTCATGAATGGTTCAGACTATTCCAAAGATTTTCATTTGAATCTTTGGACTGTTGGTGATGGGCTTACTTCCCTGGTTTGTACAAGTATTTTTTTTTCGCTAATCGCTACTATTCTAGATACGTCGTGGTACAGGATTATTTGGACTACACGACCCAACCAGATTATCGAACAAGATTTGATAAGTAATAGTCAACAAATTGGAATTCATTTATCAACAGACTTTTTTCTTCCATTTGAACTCGTTTCAATAATTCTTTTAGTTGCTTTGATAGGTGCAATTGCCGTGGCTCGTCAGTAACAAATCTTTAGAACTAGAAACAGCAATCCCAATTCTACTTTTTTATGTGTTATCACATCCATTTTCCTTCAATTCTTTAAAGTCTAGTTGAATACTATTCATGGATCAATAGAAAATCAAAATCGAAATTTTTGTATTCGATCTATTATCAAATAGATTCTTTTGCTCCGTACTTGGTATATTCTAAGCAATCCAATCACTTGCATTATTGTTCATATTGAAATGAATCGAAATTGGTACGGAGTTGGTCAATGATGCTCGAGTATGTACTTGTTTTGAGTGCCTATTTATTTTCTATTGGTATCTATGGATTGATTACGAGCCGAAATATGGTTCGGGCCCTGATGTGTCTTGAACTTATACTAAATGCGGTTAATATCAATTTCGTAACATTCTCAGATTTTTTTGATAGTCGACAATTAAAAGGAAATATTTTCTCCATTTTTGTTATAGCTATTGCAGCCGCCGAAGCAGCTATCGGATCAGCTATTGTTTCGTCAATTTATCGTAACAGAAAATCGACTCGTATCAATCAATCGACTTTATTGAATAAATAGCATTTAGAAATCATAATATTCATCAATTCGGCTTAGGATATATAATATGCCCTAACCTTGATCATGGTTGTCAAACCGAAAGAAATCAAAGTCTCTTTGTTCCCTCTTAGAAGTTGATCCAAAAGTGGGTTAATTAGAAAAATTCTGGTAAATCATTGATTCATCTGGTGTTTAAATATACGATATTTCCAAATTGACTAGATCGAAAATTAAAAAGTTCAAAACAAAAATTGATAGATCCAATGTCACATTCAGTAAAGATTTATGATACATGTATAGGGTGTACTCAATGTGTCCGAGCTTGCCCCACAGATGTATTAGAAATGATACCTTGGGACGGATGTAAAGCAAAGCAAATTGCTTCTGCTCCAAGAACAGAGGACTGTGTTGGTTGTAAGCGATGCGAATCCGCCTGTCCAACGGATTTCTTGAGTGTTCGGGTTTATTTATGGCATGAAACAACCCGAAGCATGGGTCTAGCTTATTGATATTGATACGTTACCAAAAACCCATCTGAATCCCTTCTAAATACAGTTTCTTTTTTTTTACCGATTACCGATAAAAACCCGTACTCGAAAAAGAAAAAAAATAAGAATATATTCTATTTTCGAGTTTCGAGCACGGGTTTTTCTGGGCCGAGTGTATCTTGTCTTTACCACGAATTATTTTCCTTGGTTAACACTAATTGTAGTTTTTCCGATAGCCGCGGGTTCTTTAATTTTCTTTCTCCCTCATAGAGGAAATAAGGTGACTAGAGGATATACAATATATATATGTGTCTTAGAACTCCTTCTAACGACCTATGCATTCTGTTATAATTTCCAATTGGACGATCCATTAATCCAGCTGGCAGAGGATTATAAATGGATCACCTTTTTTGATTTTGACTGGCGATTGGGAATAGATGGACTTTCCATAGGACCCCTTTTACTGACGGGATTTATCACTACTTTAGCTACTTTAGCGGCTCGGCCAGTTACTCGAAATTCCCGACTATTCCATTTCCTGATGTTAGCGATGTACAGCGGTCAAATAGGACCATTTTCTTCTCGAGACCTTTTACTTTTTTTCATCATGTGGGAATTAGAATTAATTCCCGTTTATCTACTTCTGGCCGTGTGGGGTGGAAAGAAACGCCTTTATTCAGCCACAAAATTTATTTTGTACACTGCAGGAGGTTCCGTTTTTCTTTTAATAGGAGTTTTGGGTATCGGTTTATATGGTTCCAATGAACCAACATTAAATTTGGAAACATTAGTTAATCAATCGTATCCTGCGGCACTGGAAATAATATTCTATATTGGATTTTTGATTGCTTTTGCTGTCAAATTACCGATTATACCCTTCCATACGTGGTTACCAGACACCCACGGAGAGGCACATTACAGTACTTGTATGCTTCTAGCCGGAATCTTATTAAAAATGGGAGCGTATGGGTTGATTCGGATCAATATGGAACTATTACCGCACGCCCATTCTCTATTTTCCCCCTGGTTCATGATAGTAGGTACCATGCAAATAATTTATGCAGCTTCAACATCTCCTGGCCAACGGAATTTAAAAAAAAGAATAGCCTATTCCTCGGTATCTCATATGGGTTTCATAATTCTAGGAATTGGCTCGATAACCGATACAGGCCTCAATGGAGCCATTTTACAAATAATTTCTCATGGGTTTATTAGTGCTGCACTTTTTTTCTTGGCAGGAACGAGTTATGATAGAATGCGTCTTGCTTATCTCGACGAAATGGGCGGACTGGCTATCCCAATTCCAAAGATATTCACACTATTCAGTATCTTATCGATGGCTTCGCTTGCACTACCCGGCATGAGTGGTTTTGTTGCGGAATTGATAGTATTTTTGGGAATAATTACCAGCCAAAAAATTTTTTTAATGCCAAAAATACTAATCACTTTTGGAATGGCAATTGGAATGATATTAACTCCTATTTATTCATTATCTATGTTACGGCAAATGTTCTATGGGTACAAGCTATTTAATGCCCCACCAAACTCTTCTTTTTTTGATTCTGGACCACGGGAGTTATTTGTTTTGATCTCTATTCTTCTACCCGTAATAGGTATTGGTATTTATCCGGATTTCGTTCTCTCACTATCAGTGGACAAGGCCGAAGCTATTATATCTAATTTTTTTATCGATAGTTTTCATGACTAAAAAAAATCAAAACGAAATCCCATTATTTTGAAAAAAAGTTCGTTAGCCAATGAACAAGGAAGTCTTTTTTCTTCTCTTCAGTTTCAGTTAAATAAAAAAAAAAGAAATAAAATAATCGAATTTTACTTGTGACCAAACGCCTTTGGCGCTTGTAAGAACCTTTTGAATCGCCGCACTGCTTGATTCAAAAGGTTCTCGGCGTCTTACACTAACACTAAGTTTCGTTTCGATCTATGCGCTGTCCTATGTTTGTCTTCATCAAGCCCTTTCCTCAATTCAAGTAGATGTTAATTAAATGAACCATAACTATGTAACCCTATTCCTAATAGATTGACTCCGAAATAGCATACCCAAATTATAAGAAAGCCCGTAGAAGCGACAATTGCGGAATTTACACCTTCCAAATTTGTATTTGTTCGAGTATGTAAATAAATCCCGAATATAGTCCAAGTAATAAATGCCCAAGTTTCTTTTGGATCCCAATTCCAATAAGACCCCCACGCCTCATTAGCCCATACTGCTCCCGAAAGAATCCCTATGGTTAAAAAGATAAATCCTAAACTAATAATACGATAACTCCAGCGATCCAATTGTTGAATCACTTGATACCTGTAATAATTTCTAGCGGAAAAAGTATTTAGTAAAACATTCCTTTTTTCGTTCATGTATTGGATTTCACCGAAGCAAAACGACTCATTTACATTTACAAAATTTTTTCTTTTCAAAAAAACCCTTATCACTTTTCGAAATGTAATGACTAGAAGAGCCGTGGATAATAAGGATCCACATACAAGAGCTGCATAGCCCAATACCATCATACTTACGTGCATCATTAACCACTGGACTTGGAGAGCGGGTACTAATATTCCGGATTGATGGGTTTTGGTTAAAAAACCCGAAGTAGCAAAACCTTGGGTAAAAATAGCACTTGGTGCCGTTATAGCACTTAAATGATTTTGATTTTTTTTTAAATCGAAAATCCTATGAATAATGGAGAAACTCCATGAAAGAAAGATTAATGATTCATATAAATCACTTAATGGGAAATGTCTCGAGTAAATCCAACGGGTGATTAATAATCCTGTTAGACAGAAAGCGGTAGCTATTATACCCTTTTCTGATGAATCATATAGTCCTCTGATTTCATCGACTAATAAGGTTAGTAAATAAATTGTAATTCCAATTGAAACGACCGAAAAGGATATATGCGTTAATATATGCTCTAAAGTTGAAAAGATCATAAAAAAAAAATTAAAAACGAGAATACCTCAAATATACAGAATGGAAATCATAAATTAAATTCCTTAGAGCACTTTTTGTATATCTTTTTGAAGATGCTATGCCGCCACTCGGACTCGAACCGAGATGCTCTAGCACTGCTTCCTAAGAGCAGCGTGTCTACCGATTTCACCATAGCGGCTTGCTCGAAATCATAATAACCTATTATTAGTCAATCGTCGAGATTAAAATGGAGATTTAAAGATTCCACCCTTTGTCGTCTTATTTAATTATTTAAGGTTTCGGTTTTATTTAACTTAACTTTCATAGTTTCTGGTTTGATAAACTAGAACTGTTGTAACGGCTGTAACTAACTAGTTCTAACTTCAATTCAGGGAACAACTCAAAAAAGGGTTCTTTTTCTTTTTTTCATTTTTTATAACTTTGTGTTGTTGTAATTGTTAGGTTTTTTTCAGTATTAATTTGTGCTAAGATTGATCAAATCAATTAGGTATTGGGCTGGACGTATTAGAGACAATAGAAAAATTCTTCTTGTTTAGGGTGTATGGTGGGGTGATGGGGAAAATAAGAATCCCCATCCTGGGAATAAAAAAAATATTCAAATAAAAAGAAAGGTGAAACTTTCTAGTTTGTCTTGATTCCATTTTCAAATAAAAAAAGTACGTTTTTTTTTTTTATTTTTTTTTTTTCGAATTCAGTAGGCAAATCAATTGGTTCAAAACATTACGAAAGGGGAATGGTTACTTACTTTTTTCGGCTTTTCTATACTATAGAGTATAAATTCGAAACACAATTAACTCTTTTTTGAGTCAGGCGGATTCAGATTATTTCAATGTTTTCTTATTTATTTCTTGTACAAAAAAACTTTTTGAATTCCCAGTAGAAAGGGATTTCGCTAACGAAAAAGCCTTCAACGCTGCCCAATACCCCCCTTTTTTCCAAATATTCTTACGAATACGTTTTTTTAATATAGAAGTACGTTTTTTTGGAACTGCCATTCAAAAAAGAAAAGGTTATTCATTGCTCAAATTGGATGTGAAAGACATCTATTGTTAAAACGAGTCATTTTTTAGTTTGCCTATTCATTTCTCATTATCTGTGTATTTTTTCTAAAGGTAGTTAGTTTAGAGAAAAAAGAAATAAATAGAAATATGCAAAAATGGCATAAAATCTTACTAGAACAAAAAAGAAAAACAACTGAATAAGGGATTTTTTCAATTTTGATTCCATAAATATCGGGGAAAAAGGAATTTGTATTTCGGAGTTATTGGCGGTACCCTTATATACCTATTCAAACCGATATCTATAGGGTGGATTGTGCTCTATACTAGAAATAGAATTGGTTGAAGTTGATAAAAAAAAGAAAAGGCCCTTCCGCGTTTATCTTTGGCTATTTTCGGCATGCTACATTTATCCATGAAAAAAACATCGAATAGGTTTTATCGACCTAATCATTTTTTTCTAGTAATTGGTTATTAAATGCTTTTTATTGTAATGGAAGACAATCAATACGTTCCGAGATGAACTAGTTAATGATTGTGAATAAACAAAAAATAAACAAACTAAAAAACCGAGTTCGTATTTTATTGAGGAACGCTCTGGGCCAGCCTACGATTTCTATCAAACTTAATTTGGTGTAATTCTTTAGTCTTGATCTATGTACATAAATTCGTGTAATTAGGGAATAATAATTGAAATTTGAATTTGCTCTATCTCCATTTTGAATTTGCTCTATCTTCATAAAAATCTTACTTAGTATAAAGTATAAAATAATTATTTATTTTTGACTAGTAGCTTAGTTAAAACATTTGATTGCTTTGGACTTTTCATTTTTTTTAAGTTGTTGGGAAAGATTCAAAATAACTATGAATAGAAAAAGAAAAATTTTTTTTATTAATCCCTTTTAAAAGAGATAAGAACCGGTGAATCAGAAACAATGAATTAAGAATAAAAACAATTAGTATTATTTTATTGATTTTATGGAACATACATATCAATATTCCTGGATCATACCTTTAGTTCCACTTCCAGTCCCTATGTTAATAGGGGTGGGACTTCTACTTTTTCCGACCGCAACAAAACATCTTCGTCGTATGTGGGCTTTTCTTAGTATTTTATTGTTAAGTATAGTTATGATTTTTTCGATCGATCTATCTATTGAGCAAATAGATCGAACTTGTATCTATCAATCCCTAAGGTCTTGGACCATCAATAATGATTTTTCTTTCGAGTTCGGATACTTTATTGATCCACTTACTTCTATTATGTCAATATTAATCACTACAGTTGGAATTCAGGTTCTTGTTTATAGTGACAATTATATGTCTCATGATCAAGGATATTTGAGATTTTTTGCTTACATGAGTTTTTTCAATGCTTCCATGTTAGGATTAGTTACAAGTTCGAATTTGATACAAATTTATATTTTTTGGGAATTGGTTGGAATGTGCTCTTATCTATTAATAGGATTTTGGTTCACACGACCTATTGCGGCAGGCGCTTGTCAAAAAGCCTTTGTAACTAATCGTGTAGGGGATTTTGGATTATTATTAGGAATCCTAGGTCTTTATTGGATAACGGGTAGTTTCGAATTTCGGGATTTGTTCGAAATATTGAATAACTTCATTTATAATAATGAGGTTAACCTTTTATTTATTACTTTGTGTGCATTTCTATTATTTGCCGGCCCGGTTGCTAAATCCGCGCAATTCCCTCTTCATGTATGGTTACCCGATGCCATGGAAGGGCCTACTCCTATTTCGGCTCTTATCCACGCTGCTACTATGGTAGCGGCGGGAATTTTTCTTGTAGCTCGTCTTCTTCCGCTTTTCATAGTCATACCGTACATAATGAATCTAATATCTTTGATAGGTATAATAACAGTATTTTTAGGAGCTACTTTAGCTCTTGCTCAACAAGATATTAAGAGAGGTTTAGCTTATTCTACAATGTCTCAATTGGGTTATATGATGTTAGCTCTAGGGATGGGGTCTTATCGAGCCGCTTTATTTCATTTGATTACTCATGCTTATTCCAAAGCCTTGTTGTTTTTAGGATCCGGATCAATTATTCATTCAATGGAAGCCGTTGTTGGATATTTTCCAGATAAAAGCCAGAATATGGTTCTTATGGGTGGGTTAAGAAAGCACGTGCCAATTACAAAAACCGCCTTTTTGTTGGGTACCCTTTCTCTTTGTGGTATTCCGCCTCTCGCTTGTTTTTGGTCCAAAGATGAAATTCTTAATGATAGTTGGTTGTATTCGCCGATTTTCGCAATAATAGCTTTTTTCACAGCCGGATTAACCGCATTTTATATGTTTCGAATTTATTTACTTACTTTTGAGGGACCTTTCAACTTTTGCTTTCAAAATTACAGTGGCAAAAAAAGCTATTCTTTTTATTCAATATCTCTATGGGGTAAAGAAGAACCAAAACCAATTAAAAAAAATTTTCATTTAGTTGCTTTATTAACAATGAATAATAATGAAAAGGCTTCTTTTTTTTCGCAGAAGGCTCATCGAATTGATAGGAATGTAACAAATACGCCTTTTCTTACTATTTTTCCTTTTGGCGCTACCAAGACTTTTTGTTATCCTCACGAATCAGACAATACTATGTTATTTGTTATGCTTGTATTAGGCCTATTTCCTTTGTTTGTTGGAACGATAGGAATTCCTTTGACTCAAGAAGGAATCGGTTCGGATATTTTATCAAAATTGTTAACTCCGTCTATAAATCTTTTACATCAAAATTCAACTCATTTTGTTGATTGGTATGAAGTTTTGAAAAATCCAACCCTTTCCGTCAGTATAACGTATTTCGGAATCCTTCTAGCCTACTTTTTCTATAAGCCCTTTTATTCATCTTTACACAATTGGAACATACTAAATTTATTTGCTAAAAGAGGACCTAAGAGAATTCTTTGGGACAAAATACTCAATTTTCTATATGATTGGTCATATAATCGTGCTTATATAGATGCCTTTTACACAAGATCCTTAACGGAAGGGATAAGAGGATTAGCGGAACTAACGCATTTGTTCGACAGACGAGTAATTGATGGAATTACGAATGGGGTCGGTATTACAAGTTTTTTTGTAGGGGAAGGTATAAAATATTTAGGGGGAAGTCGCATCTCTTTTTATCTCTTATTATATTTATTTTCAGTCTTAATCTTCTTAATCTTTTTATTAATCTTTTTTTAATCAAACC